ACCTACTTAAAAAAGAATAAACCTCAATTTCAAGAAATTGTATCTTCTACCAAGACATTCACCGAGGAAGCGGAAACCTTTTTGAAGGAAGCTATTCAGGAGCACACTAAACTATTTCTACTTGAGGAACAAGCATAAATTTATAACTCTAATTCTATTGTTAGAACAAGAGTTATTCTTGCGAATTATTTCTGATTCAAATCATTCAAAAAAGGGGTTTCTTGGTATCGCATCTTTTAAAATAGATGGAAAAAAATTGCGTCCAATAGGATTTGAACCTATACCAAAGGTTTAGAAGACCTCTGTCCTATCCATTAGACAATGGACGCTTTTCATTCCTATTTCATTCTTTCGCATTCTCCCTTTATCTTTTTTTTTGCTTTATCTTTTTTTTTGAGAAAAATAAATGAAAATTTTTTTAGGTAAAAAAAAAGAATGCATATTCGAATGGATGATGCATATAGAATAAGGAATATGGGGCGGGTAGCGGGAATCGAACCCGCATCGTTAGCTTGGAAGGCTAGGGGTTATAGTCGACGTTAATTTATCATTCTTAACGTCTCTAATTCAAAACCGAACATGAAAATTTTGTTTCATTCGGCTCCTTTATGGAAAATTGATGTATTCCCAGAAACAAAAATTAGATCCATAACATCTATGTCAGCTTTTCTTATTAAAGACACCCAAAGCCACTCGCTTTCTAGATGATCCCTCTAGAGAAGGGGGATTCTATTATCCCAAATCCGTCTAATCTAGTTACTTCGTTCCCTATTTCCACTCGAGGGATCCTGAGGAAAAGAATTAAATTGAGTTTCCACCGAGCTAAAATAATATGCTGATGGTTCTAGTAAACCAAAACTACCGTTTTCTAGCTATTTGGCTTTAATCTTAGCTTATACAAGACAAAAATTGAAGATCTAGTTACGATTGGAAATGCACTTATGTTTTTTATCTTCATCCATAGATCCTTTACTTATATTTATTAATTGGAAGATTTGATCCAATTTTTTTTTATTATGCTTCGTGACTCTATAACCCTTTTATTCAATTTCAATTGAACTTTGGATACAAATCGTGAGAATTTGTATTTTTCCTCAAATATGCTATTGAGGGGAAAAGGATTAAACTCTTTTTAGGAAATAAAGTTTTTTTTTGATCGGAATATGAAAAACCCGAAAGACCCCTTAACTTTTTAAGTTATTAATTGAACGAATCACACTTTTACCACTAAACTATACCCGCTTCATATTCATTATTATATATGAATATACCTTTTGTCGAACAAAGGAATGAGATGCTATCTTAATAGCATCAGACTCATTAAAACTTGAGCGTTGACACTTCATCCTCCCCGACCAGGGGAGGGGTACTTGAAGTCGAAGTACAGAAAGTTTTTTAAAATAACCAAATTCTAATAAAGTTAGAATAAAGCAAAAAGTATCATTTTTCACTTGTTATAAGTCATTACTGACAGTCCAAAATTGAAGGAATTATTGAAGCTGGGCTATAACCACGCCGAATTCCTCATTTTTTTTTTTACTTGCCCTTCAACTGACCCATTTTTGAATTTGAACTCGGATTAATTGGATCTTAAATGTTCAATGTCCCTTGAACAAATAAAAGAGTTATGTTATATATGTTATAACATAGGTGTGTTTCATTTTTTATATTATATTATTTAATATCTGTATGTGCTTTTTTCCAGTTAAATAATTAACTAAATTGAGAAAAAAGACTCAAAATTCAAAATACTACTTAATTCAAAATACTACTTAATACTAATTAATAAATACTAAACTAAAAAAAAATTATTAATTTGAATATTCTTTCATTTTCATATTTTATAGTATATTTTATAGTATTTTCTATAGTATTATATTACTAATACTAAGAAATTACACTTGGAATGGAGATAAAAATTGTGTTTATTGTTACTTCAATAACTTCAATAACAAGTATCTTTGATTTGATATAATAAAAACAAAAAATGAAATCATTTGATCTATGAAATGATTGATTCATCAGAAGTAATGTAATAACCCGGCCTGGTTAAGTACTGGCCGGGGGAATGGACTTTTCTTACAAAATGAAAATCAAGGAAGTAAGGCTTTTCAATTTAAATATTTTTTACTTCGCCTGTCACACCACATAAAAAATTTTCAATTTGAATTGGGAGAGATGGCTGAGTGGACTAAAGCGACAGATTGCTAATCCGTTGTACGAGTTATTTGTACCGAGGGTTCGAATCCCTCTCTCTCCGCTCCCCTCGATTGCTTCAGACTTTCAAAATCTTTTTTTTTTTATTCCTCACGTCCAGGATTACGGCCCGGATCATTAGATAAGAATCCAAAGATGAAGAGAGAAACAAAAAATATGACTACTGTGTAAACAAAGAGTTTGAGAGTAAGCATTACACAATCTCCAAGATTTTTTTTTTGAAAAGGGAAATAGATTGCCTATTTTTTATCACATACACTATGTTGACATAGTGCCCAAAAAAGAAACCAAAAAGAAAATGAAGTCTTTTCTTGAAAAAGATAATTTTTACTAATTTTTTGTTTTTGTAATGTAATAATAATAAGAAAAGCAAGATTCTGATTCCTTCATTACCAAAAATTTTTGGTATTTTTGGTCATATCCATTATTGGGTATTGTGGGGTCTTTAGAAAGCCCTTGTTTACTGGAAGGTCAGAACGAGGAAATAAGTTGATCAAAATTTATCACCGTGCGATTATTCAATATAATACAAGAACAAGAATTTCTATTTTCGAATGGAGGGTTCATAATGTAAAATTTATAAGATCTTATAAATTTTTAGAAAATTTGTTTCGTATAAATCATGAATTTTTCGGAGCATTAAAGATTTTATCGAAAACTTACAGCAGCTTGCCAAACAAAGGCTAAGAGCAAAAATAGTACAGGTATGACAGGCATAACATCTACGATAGGATTGAAAAAGGCATAAGCCTCGGGCAATTTGCCGAAGAAAAAACTACTCGAAGAAAGGGTAGAATTAAGACAGATACAGATTAAACTAAAGATATTAAGCATAACAAACATTTCATTCTTGTAGATTAGAAAATTAGATTTTGATTGAGTTCTTTTTATGAGGGAAAAATTAAAAGGTAGGTCAAAAAACCCTCTTGTTCTTCGAACGCTCTCAAATCAAAAATCTTCCCTTTCATTCTCAAATGAGAATACAAGGAATTTTAGTTTCATACAATATCTTAATTTAATTTTATGGAATGATCAATCATTTTTTTCTATATTTTCATGTGTTGAATCCTAGCAGTAATATATTTCATATATATTTGAATTGGGATTGACGAACAACTAATACCAATATTAGTCTTTATTAGTATCAAAGAGAAATTCGAAATCGAAATGGGGCGTGGCCAAGTGGTAAGGCAACGGGTTTTGGTCCCGTTATTCGGAGGTTCGAATCCTTCCGTCCCAGAGCGTCTACATGAGAAAGGAAAGATTCTTCTCTTTAACAAATTTATCTTTAAGTTTGGAAATTTTTTTCTTTAATCTTGGATATAGTGTCACCTTTTGTTCTGATTTTTCTATAAAAATAAAACTTTTTTCATTTAGTTTTTCACAAATGCGATTGAGTGTACGGGTAGAAATAAAGATATTTCATTGAATTCTAAATTCAAAACCATTTTTGGGTATATCATTAAGAGACTACTATTTTAATAGTCATATTGAAGTAAGTTACTTAGGAAAACTCTTTTTTCCATGAAATCTGAATTCTCGTATTATGTAATTCATTATGGAATTCTGAATTGAAAGAGAAAAAAAGATCCTTTTCTATTTCATACTCATGAAAACCAAAATTATTTTTTTTTATGAACCTGAGTACTCGAAGAAATTTGAAAAATCCATATTATAAATATAGAGAAACTTATGACTTTTTCGAGTTATTGGAATAGCTTATATTTTGTTAATAACTGATTTTATTCCGGAATTGCAAAATCCATAGGGCCTTTCTTTTTAGATTTAGAGTTTATTTGTTCGAGAAGAATTTTTTCCATAATTTAACATAACATCCCGAATGATTTGTTGAAGATTTTAATTAGATTTAAGGAAATGGATTCACTTTTCTTTTTTCTTTTTTAGAAATTTCTTTCACCCCATAGGATAGAGGGGCGAAATAACTTAAATCCTTTATAATATAAGACTTTTTTCCAGATAATTATTTACCTTTCCCTAGATACATACATAAAAATTGTATCATTGAGCCAATGACTATTCATGATTCCATATTGAATCAATTGCATACCGTTTCAAAATAAAATTTAAAATGAGAGGAGTGTTATGGTAAAACTTCGTTTAAAACGATGTGGTAGAAAGCAACGTGCGACTTGAAGGACATAATTCACTGTGGATTCTTACATCCGCCATTTTCTATAGGAATGAAGATGCTCTTGAATCGACATAGTTTGTTCTGTTCCTATTAGGAACCCAATTTGTATTGGGTTGGTAAATAGGAATAGTACATGATGGAGCTCGAGCAAAACGTATTGATTCATTTATCGGGGGGGCGAATCTAGGGTTAGTAACAATTAATAAATTAGACTACTTTGTTAAGTATATCCTCAATATAGAAATTCAAATTTTAAATTGCAGGATTCAAATCCCAACAAGTTTGAAATAAAATAAATAACATTTTTTATATTACATTACAAGGGAAAAAATCGTTCATATTATCTTTCCATAGAAGGAAATAACAAAAAACAAAAGGTATGTTGCTGCCGTTTTGAAAAAGGGGATAAGGATCACCGAAGTAATGTCTAAACCTAATGATTTTTAAAAGTAAAGAGAAAGAATTCCGGAACAAGGAAACACTATTTTCAATTGTATCAATATTTTTTTTTAGTATAATGATGGAGACTCAAAAAAGATTCGAGACGAAACAAACAAAAGAGGTTAGAGACGACTCAAGAAATGCCTAAGGATTTACTTTCGGACTTTTTCAGAATTACCCAACTTGAGTTATGAGTACGAATGATATTTCTTTTTTTTTCTTTTTTTATGTAAGTAAGAACAGAAAAACTTAAATCATAGTCTAAGTCATAAATTTTTTTATATATTTTACATTATATACAGAAATATTAGAATCATTTTTTCTCGAGCCGTATGAGGAGAAAACCTCTTATACGTTTCTAGGGGGGGTTATTTATCTATATCTATCCCAATGAGCGATCTATCAAATCGTTGCAATTGATGTTCGATCCCGACGAGAAGGAAGAGATCTTCGAAAGGTGGGTTTTTATGATCCAATGAAAAATCAAACTTATTTAAACGTTCCTGCTATTCGTTATTTCCTTGAAAAAGGTGCTCAACCTACAGGAACTGTTCATTATATTTTAAGAAAAGCAGAATTTTTATTTTAAAAGAATTCATAAAATAAATAAAAAAATTAGAAAAAAGAAAGGTAACTAGTATAAATTTGTGTGGTAATTATTTATTCACAATTGCTCTTTTCTTGTTCTATATGATGTTTTATATTTACCATATTTCTTGTTGTGCCAATCCAACACAAATCCTTATTTTATGTAATTTTTTTTTTATTTCATTTTTTTCTCAACAATTTATTCATATTGACAATGGTGTGTCGAACAAATATAATTCGATCGTAGATAAATAGATCTGTTTATTTCGATCCTTATTTATTTATGGGTTTTTTCTTTACTTCATTCAAATTATGGGTTTGCCAAATTTACTATTTGTTATATAAGATATATTTTTTTAACGAAAATCAAAAATTTTTTCTATTTTCTAAAAAAGGGGGCGGTCTTTAAATGTAAATTTTTACATTTTTTTTATCTGTCTTTAATTTAATCCAATCCACTTTGCTATTTTGTTTAATTGATCATCTAATCTTTCCTTTATATTTCTTTTGAATTAAAAATTCAATGTTTTTACGTAGTTGTATAGTTCAATTCCATTTTTTCCACTTGTATATACATATTTATCTGGGTTGCTAACTCAATGGTAGAGTACTCGGCTTTTAAGTGCGATTATGGTTTTTTACACATTTGAATGAAGTAACGAATTCGTCCAGACTTTTGGTAGAGTCTATAAGACCACGACTGATCCTGAAAGGTAATGGATGGAAAAAACCGCATGTCGTAATAAAATAAAATAATAAGAAAAAATGGAATTGAATTTTCATTTTTGAATTTCTTATTATATTCTTTCTTATTTTTTTTTTTTTAAGAAATTCACAGTTAGAGTTTGGTCTAGTGAATAAATGGATAGAGCTCTATGGCTCTAATTCTGGTAAAATAAAAAAAAAAAGCAACGAGCTTTTATTCTTAATTTGAATAATTTCCCGATCTAATTAAACGTTAAAAATAACTTAGTGCCTGATGTGGGGAAGGGGTCTCCTGTAAATGGACCTTTGATTCTTTTTTTTAAGAATCAAAAAAAATCCTACCTATTTTCTATTATGGATTGGAAACTAATGTGTAGAAGAAACAGTATACTGACAAAAAAAATTTCCAAAGTCAAAAGAGCGATCGGGTTGCAAAAATAAAAGATTTTTTATCCTCTGATAATTTATTTAATAGTTTAATAGAACGAAGATAAACCTATTGGATAGTAGAAGGGGAGAGGAAAAAGATCTGTTGATTGGACTCTGTATTTCCGGGGTATATATTTTTTTCATACATGATACATACTCTGTTCTGACCGTATTGCACTATGTATAATTTGGTAATACAAGAAATACCTATTGTTTCTGGTTCAAGTAGAAATTGAAGTCAATGGAAGAATTACAAGAATATTTAGAAAAAGGTAGATCTTGGCAACAATATTTCCTATATCCGTTACTCTTTCAGGAGTATATTTATGCACTTGCTCATGATCATGGTTTAAATGGTTTGATTTTTTATGAACCCATAGAAGTTTTTGGTTATGATAATAAATCTAGTTTATCACTTGTAAAACGTTTAATTACTCGAATCTATCAAAAGAATTCTTTAATTTCCTCGGTTAATTATTCTAACCAAAATTTATTTATTGGTCACACTCACAACATTTTTTTTTATTCTCATTTTTATTCTCAAATTATATCAGAAAGTTTTGCAATTATTGTGGAAATTCCATTTTCCCTGCGATTAGTATCTTATTTAGAAAAAAAAGAAATACCAAAATATCATAATTTACGATCAATTCATTCAATTTTTCCTTTTTTAGAGGATAAATTTTTGCATTTAAATTATGTTTTAGATATACTAATACCTCATCCCATCCATATGGAAATCTTGGTTCAAATCCTTCAGTGCGGGATTCAAGATGTTCCCTTTTTACACTTATTGCAATTCTTTCTTCACGAATACCATAATTGGAATAATCTCTCCATTACTCAGAAGAAATCTATTTATGTTTTTTCGAAAGAAAATAAAAGATTATTTTGGTTCCTATATAATTCTTATGTATTTGAGTGCGAAATTTTATTAGTGCTTATTCGTAAACAATCCTCTTATTTAC